TGCGTGTTTTGATATTTGAGATACTATACAATTATACAATACAATTAATAACAATTAATAGAAAGGGTTCGTTTCCAATCAAAAAGGAAGGATTTTTTTGATTGGTAAAGGAATAAGAAAAACGGGATTCAAGATGCAAATCCAATCAAAACCCGGGGGGGAATATTTCATCTATTTTTCTCATTTTGGCGGCATGGCCGAGTGGTAAGGCGGGGGACTGCAAATCCTTTTTCCCCAGTTCAAATCCGGGTGCCGCCTGATCAATAAAAAATTAGAAATCCCTTTGCTTGCTTTATTTTTAAAAGCTGGAGAAAAAGATTGTCAATCCTTGCGCCTGGAGTTCCAGGGAGTATTTTAGTATAGGAAGGAAGGGCTAGGCTATCAAGACTTCCAGTACTAATGTACTGTCTAATGACCTAATGATGGATTCTTGAATTATATAGTTGAGTGGGAAATTGTTAGTTGTGGAAGATTCCTTGTATACAGACTCGCGAGAATTTATGAGTGCTCAGACATTCAATCAATATTGGATTGTCTGATGGCTTTTTTTGTTGAAAAAGAAAAACTTCGTTATTTTCGGTAACACCCGGGCAAGAATGTAATTGTAATAGAAGGTCCCTCGAGTGTCTTTGTGAAATACTCGGGAAGACGCAAGGATTAGATCAAACAGTAGGTAGAGGTATGTGATAGATAGTGATCTATCTTGATTGTATATTGTTATGCTTTTTTATTATTTTTTATTATGAAGGGTAACAAAAGAAACAATAAGGTCTTACTATTCCTACAAGTTCCATTAATAGAATTTTCTTGATAATTACAAGAAAGTAGCTGTGTATCTTGCTTGTACTTAATGTTTCTAAATAATCATATATGAACTTGTTATGGGTGGGGTTACTGGATTGGTTTATCATCAGCCTTCGTTCAGAATTTCCTTTTGACTCTGTGCCATTGATTGCATTATTATTAGTAATCAATAATGGAAGAGTTTCTTCATATTCATAGAGATAGGGGACATAATTCACATGGATATAGTAAGTCTTGCTTGGGCTGCTTTAATGGTAGTCTTTACATTTTCCCTTTCACTCGTAGTATGGGGAAGAAGTGGACTCTAGGGTCATTACTAATTTAATTGAGTTGAATAATCAAACTGTATCAATAGTTTCATAGATCGTTCTGCAAAGCGTTTTTAAAGAAAAATATCTTCATTTCAAAATTATACTGGAATCCTAATCCAGTAATGTAATAGATGAAGAATAACCTTTCAATCAAACAAATATTTCAATGATTCCCATGCTCGTATTTTGAAAGTAAAAGGAATACACATGATATGAAATTTTTTACAACCAAACCCGTCCGTCCTAAATAAAATATTTTGATAAACTCGTTTTTAACAGAATTATATATGGATATTACAATGAGGAGCAACCAACCCCTTTTTTATTTGTTTCTCGCCTTACTGTTCAAAAAGTCTATCTGTTATTATGTAGATACGTACTTTATACCATACAGAGAGAAACGTCGATATAGTGTTTGTCCAAGGAAGCACTACACATAATAAGATCTTGCGTTGGGTGATTCACATATGATATTGTGCATTTACCTTGGGTTTAGACTCCTAGAAATATTATTTCTTATAGACTCACTTAATATCATTATCACGGTTCACGCGTTAAAAATAGGTGGTATCTACTACTTACAAATATGAAGAATTCCTTGAATCATCTGTCAACGGCTAAATCAATTAATCCTTGCCGGAATACTAAAAAAAATGATGACTAGGGTTCTTTTATATAATATAATCTATTGTATGCCCATACCATATATTCTTACATTGATTTGATTGTTTCGACGGATCCCACCATATTGGAGATAAATTAACTAATAAAATAATAAAACTAGTGAACCGTAAGACATAGTCAAAGTGGGCATTCGGTTATATCATATTGATCAAAATTGGTACAAATCAAATGGATGTAGCAAAGAACTCGAATTGGGGTATTTTTATTTATATCAATATATTACGGGGTGATCCATATTAAGCCTATAATATCTTTATAATAATAATATACAGCCCAACTTTCAAATTTTATATTTATATTTATATTTATATAATAATCGATAGTGTGGTAGAAAGAAATATAGGAACCTTTCTACCATACTATCAGATCTCAGCTGATTTTAATCCGCTCATTTCATTTAAGACGCCGAATTTGGATCCCTTTCATTTCTTCCATTCCATTATTGAATTGATAAGAACTAAGAAATCAAGTTTGATTTAAATTAATCATTTTGACTGACCGTTTTTACGTAAATAATAAGTAAAAAAGCAGTAGGAACTAGAATGAACAGTGCAGTAGCAATAAATGCGAGAATATTTACTTCCATAATTTCATCGTTTTTTACTTCATAATAACTCGGGATCTAATCCCATAGAACATAGAGATTCTAAATCTTTCTCCTGTAAATTCAATGGGAGGAATACATCCCGATGATATTGAATCGGATCAATATCATGAATAACAATATATGAGCTATCAAATCTATTCGTCGTTGAGAATGGAATAGTATAACATAGGAAGATCTTTTATCCATACGGAATAAAAACATAATCATAATAAAAAATGGAATTCCTGATCAAATCAAGAATCCCGTCGAATTTATCATTATTCATTCATTCTTTCTATAACCTACCGTCTTCTTTATATATCTGACCCATCTTCTACTTCCATTGGTCACAAACCCCATCAATAATAGTAGAAGTTCAATGGAAAAAAGAAGAAGAAATAATATTTCGAAAACTCAAATTCACTTTTTTTAGTTGGTTCTTTCGTCGATAAAGACCTTCCCCCTCAATTCAATAGGAATAAAAAAAAAAGATTATTCATTCCCTCACTAAGAAAAGAAACGGGGGTGGATCCTTTCTTTGTTTGATCTTTCTTTTCTTATTATTATATTAATAGAAAATTGGATTGGTAATGGGACACATATAGAAATATAAAAAATAAAGCGTGCAGTTTGAATGATATAAATTGATTGTTCAGGTTATATAAAATCGGAGTTCGAAGAGGGGGGTAGCTTTAATTTAAAAAGTATTTTATCGAGGTAATTATGTTAAAGTGAAAGTGAAAATTAACTTAATTTTGATTTTGCAATAAACGAATGAAAAATTGTGTATGTGCTCTGGTGAAAACATATGGGTATTCAACCCCCGTCCGCGGATCGGGAGCAATCAAAAAATTAGACAAGTACGGGATCTGTTGGAATCGTGCTACCAACAATTGTAACAATCCACATATGTCTATCCCCCACCAATCGGTCGGTATTAATTGAAGTAATTGAAATTGCCGTATTTTCTCAATTCAATAAAATAAGAAATTCGAAACGAAAAAAAAAAAGAAGAAATAAGGACCCCCTTTGGGAATTAGATCCCCCCTTCGTCCCGCCACATAACAAGAGATGAGTTGATGGAATCAAGAGATTAATTGAGGGAATCATCGGATACTAGGTCGGGACTGACGGGGCTCGAACCCGCAGCTTCCGCCTTGACAGGGCGGTGCTCTGACCAATTGAACTACAATCCCAGAGAAATAAGGTATACAGCATACATATTCTTAATGATTTGATTAAAACGATTTCGTATTGTAACAGAGAAAAAACGGAGAGGAGAAAGGGGTGATATATTAATATCCGCATGGATATGGACTTTAGTGAGAACGATACGGATTACTAGTAATCCTATTGTCAAATCGTGTTAAATTAAATCGATTGAAATTGATAAGAAATCTTTCAATTCAAAAAAAAAATATTTTGATTCTTTTCTTTCACCCTTTCCCTATACCCTATATTTTATTTAGGGATCATGATATGAATCTAAATCATTAAAAAAATTAAGAATATACGGGAACAAAAAGAATATAACAATGTATTCTTTTCTTTCCGGAGGAAAAATTTCTTATCTCATGATGGATCGGCGAATTCTTGGGCCGAGCTGGATTTGAACCAGCGTAGACATATTGCCAACGAATTTACAGTCCGTCCCCATTAACCACTCGGGCATCGACCCAGGAAGAAGCAATTCTAGACTTATTGATAATACACGATCAACCTCCTTTCGTAGTACCCTACCCCCAGGGGAAGTCGAATCCCCGCTGCCTCCTTGAAAGAGAGATGTCCTAAACCACTAGACGATGGGGGCATATCTGCCCAATCGACATCATACTATACTCATAGTATGAATAGTTTTTTGTAATTGTCAATATAATGGAATGGTGTGACTAAGAATAAGTTTTCCACCTTTCATGAACCATTCAAAATTTTTATATTCTATTTCCATATTTATTTTTATCATTATAAAATATATGAATTTATATATAGAAAATAAACATTACTTCTCTATATGAAAAATGTTCTAAATGTGTTATAATGAAGTATAGGATCCCCAACGATTTGTCCGAAAGAAAAAGGTGAAACTACATTCTTCAACTTTCACCCATCAATTTGCATATTGTTAAGACGAGATATGCCTATATCACAATCACAGCTAAGAAATTACGAAATGATAGAAAGTTTTTTTATAAGAGCTCGATTCCAGGTACGAGTTGAATCTTTTCATTACATGATTTGTATCAAATATCTTGATCTATGTCAAATTGTGTAACAATCAAGCGAATCCCGTTGTGATATGGGTCAATAGAAGCGAAAAAAAAAGAAATTAGGTTTTAGCCCAGACTTCCTAAAAAAATGATTATTCCCGAATTAAACACTATGAGTCTACTATAATGTAATGCACCTATGTATATAATATATGTACATATAGATGTATATGTCTTCACGTTGGCTCATTCAGGAATAAAATAGGCCCCTTTAACTCAGCGGTAGAGTAACGCCATGGTAAGGCGTAAGTCATCGGTTCAAATCCGATAAGGGGCTTTTTCCACAAAACTCCAGTCTGAGTCTTTATTTACATTTATTAGTGGATAATAGAGATATTGTTGATATTT